GGAATGAATTGTTTCAAGACCAAAATTGACTTCTATTTTCTATTCTATTAACTATATATTCTAATAAATCAATAATTAATTTGATCGATATGATCTTCAAAATGAACAAAAATCAAAGATGTTTTATCGAATCGTATGATATGATAAAAAGGTTCAACTTGTCCGCCGAATCAAACCCATTTTTTAAGAAAAAAAAATTTTGAGAATTTCTTGTCTTGATCCACGCCTTCCCAATTTCATATTGTTTGTTAATTTCCTTGCTTATTGTTAAATAAAGCTATTTTATCGAAAAAAGGATCTTGACCTCATATTACTTCTATTTATTTTTATTTAGATTTGTATTTATCTTGATTTTTTTCTTGTTTTGTGAATTAATGAATTGAATAATGACTAAATATAGATATAGAATATTTCACTCTATTTGAATTAAAAATAAAAAAACTCTTAGTATCGAATCAAGAATTTCCTATTTCGAGATGTCGATTAGAATGAATTTTTTAGGAAAAAAATAATGAATCAAAAGATTTTATTAAATTATATGAAAGAGGGAAAGACCTTTCGAGTCTAATCAGACTCTTCCGTTATATTGACAATATAATATAAAAAAACTTATCATATGATAATGATCGTATCATATAATATGATGGCGGTTGGGCAAGTATGCCCCCATCGTCTAGTGGTTCAGGACATCTCTCTTTCAAGGAGGCGGCGGGGATTCGACTTCCCCTGGGGGTAGGGTACTACGAAAAGACGTTGATCTAGGCGTCTAACTAAGCCTAGAATGGATTCTTCCTGGGTCGATGCCCGAGCGGTTAATGGGGACGGACTGTAAATTCGTTGGCAATATGTCTACGCTGGTTCAAATCCAGCTCGGCCCAAGAATTCACTGATCCGCCATGAAATAATATAGACTTTTTATTTGTTCTTCAAAAATGACGGATAGTAACGAATAAAAAAATTTCGGATATATCCTTACCACTTGAATTGCTCTGTTCCCTTTTTTTGTTAACAAAAATTGCTATTTTACTAAGAAATCGAATCTCAATTTACGATTTTTAAAATAGTCTTATATCTTATCTATAATAATAACCTATAATAAAAACCGAATAAAGAAAAAACTTTTTTTTAACGATAAAGATGGGTTTTCATTCCATTTGGACAGTACTGAACTAATAATATGTTATGTGTCGCTATGGATAAAGTATCGATATATCAGTATATCCCTCGTGCCCCGGTGATCCTTACAAAACCGAGATTCGAATCAAAATTGAAATCGTTTAGTTTCAATGCAAGTATAAATATATATACTCGATAGCTTGATTTCATGGGGATTGTAGTTCAATTGGTTAGAGCACCGCCCTGTCAAGGCGGAAGCTACGGGTTCGAGCCCCGTCAGTCCCGACGGAATAAAATCAAGCAAATAAAAGCCAATAACATGAAAAAAAAGGATCCAAACTCTTTTTAGAGAGAATGAATTTTTTTTTTTCTTAAGAGAAGTACTGTCGAAGACAGACTATACATAGTGAACATTGCTAGAATATTCAATCTTTTTTATATCTTAGTAGTAGTATAATAATACTAGGACTTTTTTAGGATACTTGTTTGATTTGTTTTCCACGCAAATTAGATCATTAAATAAAATAGTTAACTCCTTCTTCTTTTTTATTTAGGTTCTATTGTTTGTTTGAGTTGGTTTGTTTGTAAGCAACGGAAATGAAACGTAAAGAGCATTCAAATACTACTTCATCAGATTCATCATCAGATTCATCAGATGAATCTACAAGGAACGGGGTCTAATTTATAGAAAAACAAGAAAGAAGGAGAAATAAAATAATAAATAAGAAAAAAGAATCAAAAAGAGAAAGGAAGTCGATTGAATTGAATCGTGTGAATTGGCTCATGAATCCTATTTTGAATTTGGTATGGATAAAAAAAAGATCTTCCTATGGTATACTATTTCATTTTCACCGATGAATTGATTTGATAGCTCAGATATTTTATTCAATGATATTGATCTGATTCAATATCATCGAGGTTGAATCCATCCCATTGAATTTTCGGGTGAAAATTTGCTCATCTCTAGTCATCTCTATGGGATTAAATCCCGCATTATTGCCTAATAAAAATGAAAAATAAAAAACACTGAGATTATGGAAGTCAATATTCTCGCATTTATTGCTACTGCACTCTTCATTCTAGTTCCTACTGCCTTTTTACTTATAATATATGTAAAAACCGTGAGTCAAAGTGATTAAGTTGAATGAAACTTGATTTGTTTTTTTGAGGCACCTATTGAAGAAATCGAATAAATCAAAAGGATTAATTGGAATTTCGCGTCGTATAAGTGGAATGAGAATTAGCGGGATACTATTATATGAGACCCGATAGTATGGTAGAAAGCATCTTTCTACCATACTAGCTAGCATACTCCCAATTATTCTTATTGGAATGGAAGAAGTGGTATATTATATACTTTATATCTGTCTATTTAGTGTGTCTATAAAACAATCCACACAGCTCAATTCTTTACGTCAATCAATTAGTAGTGCCTTTAGAGTCCACTTCGTCCCCATACTACGAGGGACAGAGAAAAAGTAAAGACTACCATTAAAGCAGCCCAAGCAAGACTTACTATATCCATGTAAATTATGTCTCCTGTCTCTATGAAAGATATTCCACTAGTGTTCACTAATAATAGTGGGATCGATGGCGCATAGTCAAAAAATAAAAGGGGGGATTATGAGCTAACGCCGTTGATGAAAGGCTCCAATAAATCCGCTTACAACAAGTTCTTATAGGATACTCTTTTTCTAGTGGAATCGTAAGGGGATAAGCATAAAAAAATACGCAGTCACACGGTTGGAAATATCAGGGGAATCCGCTGAATCTTAAGATAAGATGTAGAAAAGCTATTCTTTCTTTTCTTGTCTTTTATTTTATCTATTTTAATTAGGTTAGGTATTAGGTAAAAAATTCAGGAAAAGCCCTAAAAATGAATTTCAATTCAGGCTACTCCATCCCTTTGTTTCCCGTTTCATCTAATCATTACTGTCTAATATTTATCTCCGCGATCAATCCGAGGATCACTTATTCATTCTTGATTTTGGTTTCTGGAAAAGAAATTCAATTCATTCTTTCTTTTTGCATTTTTTCTAGGTGTAGTGAATCTTATCTATTCAAAAAAGTCAATTTTCGATCAGGATATCGAATTGAATTCAAGAATCAGTAAATGAAACACCCCATTACGTGGTGGAATGGAATCAGGAAATCCTTATATGAAATTTGTTTACTCGACTCTTTCGGGGAATCTTACCCATAATCCTAAAGGCAAGTATTTCTAGCACTTTCTGTTTAGAAAAAGGAACTTCCATATGTTTAGAATCAAGCAAGTATCAAAAGGCCTTTTCCCACGTTTGCTTCTGCTGGAGAAAAACTAATCGAGTTATATCAGCCAAATCAAATACAAGATTTTCTCCTTTTTTTTTTGTTTTTTTGATCAGGCGACACCCAGATTTGAACTGGGGAAAAAGGATTTGCAGTCCCCCGCCTTACCGCTCGGCCATGTCGCCAAACCAAAATAATACCTTACGAAATAGATGAGAATATTGAAATAGATGAGAATAGTCTCCCTTTCTTGGGATGGGATGTGGGATTACTTCATTTTTTGCTTTTTTATTTCACTTGGATTTTTCATTTTGAATCCCCTTTTCTTTAATCCCTTACCCGAAAAAAATCCATCGTTTTTTGTATTGATCCCATTCCTTTGGTTATATGTTTATATGGATAGTATCTCAAAACATAAATATCCAAAAACTTTCCCTTTCTTTTTTTTTTTTTATATATTGAAAAAAAAAAAACTTAATGTGATTTTTTCTTCTCCAAAGTCATTACTGGGGACAAATTTGAACCATTAACTATGAAATGTAACACCATATTAATAATTGATTCCTGTATTTGAATTGAAAATTTGAGATTCCTAATCCCTATTTTGGAATTCCTATTCTATTATATAATAATATATATAATCTATTACGAATAAATAATATATAAATTGATATATTGATAGTTAACTAAACTCACCCGTATTAGTATTAATTATTTTCAATAAACCTTTCCATACAATTTTCATTCTGTTTGCAACTAAAAGTCGATGGAAACCCCACAGCAGAAATGCTTATACAAATAGCTAATCGCCCATCTTCTCCCTATATGATATGATCCCGATAACAAATTCTCAGTAAATTGCCGTACTTCCATTTTTCCTTGAATAGCAAATTGACTACAAAATAACAATTTAGCTATAGTGCGGTATGTGCCATCTCGAATCCACCCGCAATAAAAATGAAGGAGGAAACATATCTAACATATCTATAGAAACGTATAAATAGATCGCTATCTACGTACATTTAATAAATACAAGCCCTATTCATTACTATGTCACGGACTTTGTCCTATTTCTTGGACTCAAAAAAAATCGAAATTTCCTGCTAGATGAAATATCTCTTTGCTGCGAATCTTTTGTTGAAGAATAAAATCCATCCCTAAGTTAAGTAATAAAACGATATTAGCTCTATATATATTTTTTATGATTCTTTCTTTATCTCATCAAACAAAACAAATCGAATTTTCAATTCATTTTTGTTTTCTGTTATCTAATGGGATTGGAATATGAAATATCATAATACATAATAATAGTATAAATTGAATCAATTTTTGTTATATTCTCTCTAAATATGCCAAACTCCCTAAGTCTAAGTGGCATTTAGCAATTCTTTTGAATTTTGAAATTTTTTATTTTACATTTTTTATCTATTACAAATTCCAATTTGAATAGAAAATTGTCTTTATTACTCTGTTCCTATTCAGGAGTTAGGTACAATTTCATGTCATTTCGTAAGCTGAATAGAAAAAATTCCATCATTGCTGGATGAATCCATATGATTTGATGAAGAACGGGGTCCATAATATAATGAATGGAATTTGATCGATAAGATAACTGG